GTCCTTGTAGCTTATACAAAGCATGGCACTGAAGATGCCAAGATGGCTGTCAAACACACCCAAGGACAAAAGACTTAGTCCTAACCTTACTGTTGGTTGTTGCTAGATTTATACATGCAAGTATCCGCAATCCAGTGCAGACGCCCTAGGCACCCTGACTTCAGGTCAATAGGAGCAGGCATCAGGCACACCCGTTTTCAACTGTAGCCCAAGACGCCTAGCAATTGCCACACCCCCACGGGCATTCAGCAGTAATTAATATTAAGCAATGAGTGTAAACTTGACTTAGTCATAGCAATCTTAAGGGTCGGTAAATCCTGTGCCAGCCACCGCGGTCATACAGGAGACCCAAATTAACATTGATAACGGCGTAAAGTGTGGTCGCATGCTATCCAAGTAACTAAGATTAAAAAGCAACTGAGTCGTCACAAGCCCAAGATGCGTACAAGGCCTCTATTCAAAGAAAATCTTAGACTAACGATTAATTGAAGCCACGAAAGCCAGGACCCAAACTGGGATTAGATACCCCACTATGCCTGGCCCTAAATCTTGATGCTCGATCTAACCGGAGCATCCGCCCGAGAACTACGAGCACAAACGCTTAAAACTCTAAGGACTTGGCGGTGCTCCAAACCCACCTAGAGGAGCCTGTTCTGTAATCGATGATCCACGATATACCTGACCATCCCTTGCCCAATGCAGCCTATATACCGCCGTCTCCAGCCCACCCTCCATGAAGGCCCAACAGTGGACGCAATAGCCTTACACCGCTAATAAGACAGGTCAAGGTATAGCCCATGGGATGGAAGCAATGGGCTACATTTTCTAGATTAGAACATTACGGCAAAGGCACATGAAACTGTACCTTAGAAGGCGGATTTAGCAGTAAAGAGGGAGTAGCGAGCCCTCTTTAAGCCGGCCCTGGAGTGCGTACATACCGCCCGTCACCCTCCTCAAAAGCGACCCCCTAACCCCATAAATAATAAGCTTCTCAGCCAAAGAGGAGGTAAGTCGTAACAAGGTAAGTGTACCGGAAGGTGCACTTAGGACACCAAGACGTAGCTTAAACAAAAGCATTCAGCTTACACCTGAAAAATGTCTGCTCATACCAGATCGTCTTGATGCCAAACTCTAGCCCAACATACATGACACAGAATAACAAAGCTACTCACAACATCCAACCAAAGCATTTGCTAGTCCCAGTATAGGCGATAGAAAAGACACCATTGGCGCGATAGAGACCACGTACCGTAAGGGAAAGATGAAATAAGAATGAAAAAACCTAAGCTATAAACAGCAAAGATCAACCCTTGTACCTTTTGCATCATGGTCTAGCAAGAAAAACCAAGCAAAATGAATTTAAGTTTGCCACCCCGAAACCCAAGCGAGCTACCTACGAGCAGCTATTATGAGCGAACCCGTCTCTGTTGCAAAAGAGTGGGATGACTTGTTGGTAGTGGTGAAAAGCCAACCGAGCTGGGTGATAGCTGGTTGCCTGTGAAACGAATCTAAGTTCACTCTTAATTCTTCTCCAAGGAAATCCAAAACCCCAATGAAGCGAATTAAGGGCTATTTAAAGGAGGTACAGCTCCTTTAAAAAAGAAAACAATCTCCACGAGCGGATAAGTAGCAACCTCAAACAAACACCTGTGGGCCCTCAAGCAGCCATCAACAAAGAGTGCGTTAAAGCTCAGTACCCAAAAATATCAAACCCATACGACTCCCTCCCCACTAACAGGCTAACCTATAACCCAATAGGAGAATTAATGCTAGAATGAGTAACCAGGGTTCTCCCTCTTCGACGCAAGCTTACATCCGTACATTATTAACAAGCACCCAATATACGACCAATCCAACAAGCAGAGTATTAATTAACTTGTTAACCCGACAGAGGAGCGTCCACTAAGAAAGATTAAAACCTGTAAAAGGAACTAGGCAAATGTCAGGGCCCGACTGTTTACCAAAAACATAGCCTTCAGCAAACCAATAGACAAGTATTGAAGGTGATGCCTGCCCGGTGACACAGTTCAACGGCCGCGGTATCCTAACCGTGCAAAGGTAGCGCAATCAATTGTCCCGTAAATCGGGACTTGTATGAATGGCTAAACGAGGTCCTAACTGTCTCTTACAGGCGATCGGTGAAATTGATCTCCCTGTACAAAAGCAGGGATAAACCCATAAGACGAGAAGACCCTGTGGAACTTCAAAATCAGCAGCCACCCCAAATTACATACCAACCCACTCGGGCTCACTTACCACACGGGCCACTGGCTTGCACTTTTTCGGTTGGGGCGACCTTGGAGCAAAACAGAACCTCCAAACATTGGACCACACATCCAGACTAAGAGCAACCTCTCAACGTGCTAATAGCAACCAGATCCAATACAATTGATCAATGGACCAAGCTACCCCAGGGATAACAGCGCAATCTCCTCCAAGAGTCCATATCGACGAGGAGGTTTACGACCTCGATGTTGGATCAGGACATCCTAGCGGTGCAGCCGCTGCTAAGGGTTCGTTTGTTCAACGATTAACAGTCCTACGTGATCTGAGTTCAGACCGGAGCAATCCAGGTCGGTTTCTATCTATGATGAGCTCTTCCCAGTACGAAAGGATAGGAAAAGCAAGGCCAATACTACAGGCAAGCCTTCGCCTTAAGTAATGAAGCCAACTAAATTACGAAAGGCTATCACTTTCCCCCCGTCCTAGAAAAGGACCAGCTAGCGTGGCAGAGCCCGGCAAATGCAAAAGGCTTAAGTCCTTTAATTCAGAGGTTCAAATCCTCTCCCTAGCTTTACTAAACTCCATGACCAAATACCCCCTACTAATCAACCTCATCATGGCCCTTTCCTATGCACTACCCATCCTAATCGCAGTTGCCTTTCTCACACTAGTAGAACGCAAGATCCTAAGCTACATACAAGGCCGAAAGGGCCCAAACATCGTAGGCCCATTCGGACTCCTGCAACCATTAGCCGACGGTGTAAAGCTGTTCATCAAAGAGCCAATTCGCCCATCAACATCCTCTCCAATCTTATTCATCACTACCCCCATGCTAGCCCTACTCCTCGCAATCTCAATCTGAACCCCACTACCTCTGCCATTCCCACTTGCAGACCTCAACCTAGGCCTACTCTTCCTACTGGCCATATCTAGCCTAGCAGTCTACTCAATCTTATGATCCGGCTGGGCATCAAACTCAAAATACGCACTAATTGGTGCCCTACGCGCAGTAGCACAAACCATCTCCTACGAGGTCACCCTGGCAATCATCCTACTATCCATCGTCCTACTAACTGGTAACTACACCCTCAGCACCCTCGCAACCGCCCAAGAACCGCTCTACCTAATTTTCTCCTGCTGACCCCTAGCCATAATATGATACGTATCCACACTAGCTGAAACAAACCGCGCCCCATTCGACCTAACAGAAGGCGAATCCGAACTGGTCTCAGGCTTCAACGTAGAATATGCAGCAGGCCCATTCGCCCTGTTCTTCCTGGCCGAATACGCCAACATCATACTAATAAACACACTCACTGCCATCCTATTCTTCAACCCAAGCCTACTCGACCTACCCCAAGAACTATTTCCCCTGGTACTAGCCACAAAAGTCCTACTACTATCCGCAGGGTTCCTATGAGTCCGCGCCTCCTACCCACGATTCCGATACGACCAACTAATGCACCTCCTATGAAAAAACTTCCTACCACTAACACTAGCCCTATGTCTCTGACACATCAGCATACCGATCGCTTACGCAGGACTACCGCCCTACCTAAGACCCTACAAAGGAAATGTGCCTGAACGTCCATAAGGGTCACTATGATAAAGTGAACATAGAGGTATACCAGCCCTCTCATTTCCTACAACCTTAGAAAAGCAGGAATTGAACCTGCACTAGAGAGATCAAAACCCTCCATACTCCCCTTATATTATTTTCTAGTAGGGTCAGCTAAACAAGCTATCGGGCCCATACCCCGAAAATGATGGTTCAACTCCTTCCCCTGCTAATGACACCCCAAGCAAAACTAGTCTTCACAACCAGCCTGCTGCTAGGCACAACCATCACCATCTCAAGCAACCATTGAATCACGGCCTGAGCCGGCTTAGAAATCAACACCCTCGCTATCATCCCACTAATCTCAAAATCCCACCACCCTCGAGCTATCGAAGCCGCAACCAAATACTTCCTAACCCAAGCAGCCGCCTCTGCCCTAGTACTATTCTCTAGCATAACCAATGCATGACATACGGGACAGTGAGACATCACTCAACTAACCCACCCGACATCATGTTTAATCTTAACCTCAGCCATTGCAATAAAACTAGGACTGGCCCCCTTCCACTTCTGATTCCCCGAAGTACTCCAAGGCTCCCCTCTCACCACCGGCCTCCTCCTCTCTACAATCATAAAATTCCCACCAATCACCCTACTATTCATAACATCCCCATCACTAAACCAAACCCTACTCACATGCATGGCCATCCTATCAACAGCCCTAGGAGGATGAATAGGACTAAACCAGACACAAGTACGAAAAATCCTAGCATTCTCCTCCATCTCGCACTTAGGCTGAATAACCGTTATCATCTCTTACTCCCCCAAGCTCACACTACTAAACTTTTCCCTCTACGCCCTAATAACTACAACTGTATTCCTAACTCTAAACTCAACCAAAACCCTAAAACTATCAACCCTCATAACCACCTGAACAAAAACCCCTGCACTAAGCGCAATACTCCTTCTAACACTACTCTCCCTCGCAGGCCTACCTCCACTAACAGGCTTCCTTCCAAAATGACTTATCATTCAAGAACTAACCAAACAAGACATGATCGCAGCAGCAGTCATAATCTCCATCCTATCCTTACTAAGCCTATTCTTCTACCTTCGCCTAGCATACTGCGCCACAATCACACTTCCCCCTCACACCACAAACCACATAAAACAGTGACGGATTTACAACCCAACCAGCACCATGCTAGCCACCCTAACTATCTCATCGACCATGCTCCTCCCCATTTCACCCATAATTCCTCCCATCTTCTAGGAAACTTAGGATCACCTAAACCGAAGGCCTTCAAAGCCTTAAACAAGAGTTAAACCCTCTTAGTTTCTGATAAGACCCGCAGGACATTACCCTGCATCTCCTGAATGCAACCCAGGCACTTTAATTAAGCTAGGACCTTACCCACCCCCTAGGCAGATGGGCTTCGATCCCATGAAAATATAGTTAACAGCTACATGCCCCAACCAACAGGCTTCTGCCTACAGACCCTGGCGCAGGTCAATGCACATCAATGAGCTTGCAACTCACCATGAATTTCACTACAGAGTCGATAAGAAGAGGAATTGAACCTCTGTAAAAAGGACTACAGCCTAACGCTTACTCACTCAGCCATCTTACCTGTGACATTCATTAACCGATGACTATTCTCAACCAACCACAAAGATATCGGTACTCTCTACCTAATCTTTGGCGCATGAGCCGGAATGGTGGGTACCGCCCTAAGCCTGCTTATTCGGGCAGAACTAGGACAACCAGGAGCCCTACTGGGAGACGACCAAGTCTACAACGTAATCGTCACGGCCCATGCCTTCGTAATAATCTTCTTCATGGTCATGCCAATTATAATCGGAGGATTCGGAAACTGACTAGTCCCCCTAATAATTGGAGCCCCCGACATAGCATTCCCTCGAATAAACAACATAAGCTTCTGACTTCTTCCCCCATCATTCCTCCTACTACTAGCCTCCTCCACAGTAGAAGCAGGGGCAGGAACTGGATGAACCGTATACCCTCCTTTAGCCGGCAACCTCGCCCACGCAGGGGCCTCAGTAGACCTAGCCATCTTCTCCCTACACCTGGCAGGGATCTCTTCCATTCTAGGAGCAATCAACTTTATCACAACAGCAATCAACATAAAACCCCCAGCACTCTCACAATACCAAACCCCCCTATTTGTCTGATCCGTACTGATCACCGCAGTCCTACTACTCCTATCCCTTCCAGTCCTCGCTGCAGGAATCACAATACTACTCACAGACCGCAACCTAAACACTACCTTCTTCGACCCAGCAGGCGGAGGAGACCCAGTGCTCTATCAACACCTTTTCTGATTCTTTGGTCACCCAGAGGTATACATCCTGATCCTACCAGGATTCGGAATTATCTCCCACGTTGTAGCCTACTACGCAGGGAAAAAAGAACCATTCGGCTACATAGGAATAGTATGAGCCATGCTCTCTATTGGATTCCTAGGGTTCATCGTATGAGCCCACCACATGTTCACGGTAGGAATGGACGTAGACACCCGAGCATACTTCACATCCGCTACAATGATCATTGCAATCCCTACCGGCATTAAAGTATTTAGCTGACTAGCAACCCTGCACGGAGGGACTATCAAATGAGACCCCCCTATACTATGAGCACTAGGATTTATCTTCCTATTCACCATCGGAGGGCTAACAGGCATTATCCTAGCAAACTCCTCCCTAGACATTGCCCTACATGACACCTACTACGTAGTAGCCCACTTCCACTACGTCCTATCAATAGGAGCAGTATTCGCAATCATAGCAGGATTCACGCACTGATTCCCACTATTCACCGGGTACACACTCCACTCCACATGAGCCAAAATCCACTTCGGAGTAATATTTGTAGGTGTCAACCTCACATTCTTCCCACAACACTTCCTAGGCCTAGCCGGCATGCCTCGACGTTACTCAGACTACCCAGACGCCTACACACTATGAAACACAATCTCCTCTGTGGGGTCACTAATCTCCCTAACAGCCGTAATCATCCTAGTATTCATCATCTGAGAAGCCTTCGCATCCAAACGTAAAGCCTCCCAACCAGAACTAACAAGCACAAACGTTGAATGAATCCACGGCTGCCCACCACCATTCCACACTTTCGAAGAACCTGCCTTCGTCCAGGTACAAGAAAGGAAGGAATCGAACCCCCATATGTTGGTTTCAAGCCAACCGCATAAACCACCTATGCTTCTTTCTCATATAGAGGTGTTAGTAAAACAATTACATAGCCTTGTCAAGACTAAATTACAGGTGAAACCCCCGTACACCTCAACCCTCAAATAATGGCCAACTACATACAACTCGGTTTCCAAGACGCTTCCTCACCCATCATAGAAGAACTCCTACAATTCCATGACCACGCCCTAATGGTCGCTCTAGCTATCTGCACTCTAGTTCTCTACCTTCTGACCACTATACTCACACAAAAGCTATCATCAAGCACAGTTAACGCACAAGCAATTGAACTAATCTGAACAATCCTCCCAGCTGCCGTACTGGTAGCACTTGCCCTCCCATCACTACGGATCCTATACATAATAGACGAGATCAACCAACCTGACCTTACCCTAAAAGCCATCGGCCACCAATGATACTGAACCTACGAATACACTGACCTCAAAAACCTCACATTCGACTCATACATGACACCCACGACAGAACTTCCACTAGGCCACTTCCGACTCCTAGAGGTAGACCATCGAGTAATCGTACCGATAGGATCCACCGTACGGGTCATTGTCACTGCCGATGATGTGTTACATTCATGAGCAGTTCCCAGCCTAGGTGTAAAAACTGACGCAATCCCAGGACGCCTAAATCAGACCTCATTCCTAGCCTCCCGACCCGGCGTATACTACGGCCAATGCTCAGAAATCTGCGGAGCGAACCACAGTTTCATGCCCATCGTAGTAGAAGCAGTCCCACTCGCTAACTTCGAAAGCTGATCCTCTCTGACATCATCCTAACTAACATTAAGAAGCTATGAGACAGCGCTAGCCTTTTAAGCTAGAGACAGAGGACTCCGCCCCCTCCTTAATGATATGCCACAACTAAACCCAAACCCCTGACTTTTTATCATGCTCATCACCTGACTCACGTTCGCTGCTATCATCCAGCCCAAACTCCTGTCCTTTGTAACCACAAACCCCCCATCTGATAAAACCCCCACAACCCATAGCACCACCCCTTGAACTTGACCATGAACCTAAGCTTCTTCGACCAATTCTCTAGTCCCTCATTACTAGGAATCCCCCTAATCCTAATCTCCATGACATTCCCAGCCCTACTACTTCCAACCCAGGACAACCGATGAATCACCAACCGAGTCTCAACCCTCCAACTGTGAGCCGTTAACTTAATCACAAAACAACTAATAACCCCACTAAACAAAAAAGGCCACAAATGAGCGCTAATCCTGACCTCGCTAATAGTATTCTTACTACTAATCAACCTCATCGGACTACTACCCTACACTTTCACCCCCACCACTCAACTATCTATAAACCTAGCCCTAGCCTTCCCACTATGACTTGCCACTCTCATCACAGGCCTACGAAACCAACCATCAGTCTCCCTAGGACACCTCCTGCCAGAAGGCACCCCCACCCCACTAATTCCCGCACTCGTCCTAATCGAAACCACAAGCCTTCTCATTCGCCCCCTAGCGCTGGGTGTGCGCCTAACAGCCAACCTCACAGCCGGCCACCTCCTCATCCAACTCATCTCCACAGCCACAGTGGCCCTATTCACAACAATACCCCTAGTCTCCCTCTTAACCTTCCTAGTCCTCTTCCTACTCACCATGCTAGAGATCGCCGTAGCCATGATTCAAGCCTACGTATTCGTACTCCTACTAACACTATACCTCCAAGAAAACATCTAGACCACAAATGGCTCACCAAGCACACTCTTATCACATAGTAGACCCAAGCCCATGACCTATCCTCGGAGCGGGCGCCGCCCTCCTTACCACCTCCGGCCTCGTCACATGATTCCACCACAACACCCCATACCTTCTAGCCATTGGACTTCTAACCACGCTCCTAGTGATATTCCAATGGTGACGAGACATTGTACGAGAAAGCACATTCCAAGGCCACCACACCCCAACTGTCCAAAAGGGTCTGCGCTACGGAATAGTTCTATTCATCACATCCGAAGCCTTCTTCTTCCTAGGTTTCTTCTGAGCCTTCTTCCACTCAAGCCTAGCCCCTACCCCAGAACTAGGCGGACAATGACCTCCTGCAGGAATCAAACCCCTAGATCCCATGGAAGTACCACTCCTAAACACTGCCATCCTACTAGCCTCCGGGGTCACCGTTACATGAGCCCACCACAGCATTACAGAAGCACGCCGAAAACAAGCAATCTGCGCCCTCACCCTCACAATCCTCCTAGGATTCTACTTCACCGGCCTTCAAGGCATAGAATACTATGAAGCCCCATTTTCCATTGCAGACAGCGTCTACGGTTCAACTTTCTTCGTCGCTACCGGATTCCACGGCCTCCACGTAATCATTGGCTCTACATTTCTGTTAGTATGTCTTCTGCGCCTAATCAAATACCACTTCACGCCAAGCCACCACTTTGGATTTGAAGCAGCTGCCTGATACTGACACTTCGTAGATGTCGTCTGACTATTCCTCTACATAACTATCTACTGATGAGGATCATACTCTTCTAGTATATTTATTACAATCGACTTCCAATCCTTAAAATCTGGTGCAACCCCAGAGAAGAGTAATGAATATAATCACATTCATAATCATCCTATCCCTCACCCTAAGTCTCGCCCTAACCGCACTAAACTTCTGAATCTCCCAAATAAACCCAGACTCAGAAAAACTATCACCTTATGAATGTGGATTCGACCCACTTGGCTCCGCCCGACTGCCCTTCTCAATTCGATTCTTCCTAGTAGCCATCTTATTCCTCCTATTCGACCTAGAAATCGCCCTCCTACTCCCCCTCCCATGAGCCACTCAGCTCCAAGACCCCACTACCACACTACTATGAGCATCTGTCCTAATCCTCCTCCTCACCCTGGGCCTAGTATACGAATGAATTCAAGGAGGACTAGAATGGGCAGAATAAGAAAGTTAGTCTAACTAAGACAGTTGATTTCGACTCAACAGATTATAGTTTACACCCTATAACTTTCTTCATGTCCCCACTTCACTTAAGTTTCTACGCAACCTTCACCTTAAGCGGCCTAGGCCTAGCCTTCCACCGAACCCACCTAATCTCTGCCCTACTATGTCTAGAGAGCATAATACTGTCCATGTACATTGCCCTATCAATATGACCAATCCAAACACAAACATCATCACCTACCCTCTTACCCATGCTCATGCTCACTTTCTCCGCCTGCGAAGCAGGTACAGGACTTGCCCTCCTTGTAGCCTCTACCCGCACCCATGGTTCCGACCACCTACACAACCTCAACCTACTACAATGCTAAAAGTCATCCTCCCAACTATCATACTACTCCCATTAACCTTCCTCTCCCCCCGCAAACACCTATGAACTAACACCACAATGTACAGCCTATTAATTGCCACTATCAGCCTACAATGACTAGTGCCAACGTACTACCCTAACAAAAACTTATCTCCCTGAACCACCATCGACCAGATTTCCTCCCCACTACTAGTCTTATCCTGCTGACTACTTCCCCTCATACTCATAGCAAGCCAAAACCACTTAGAATCAGAACCCACAATCCGTAAACGGATCTTCATCACAACAGTAGTGCTAGCCCAACCATTCATCCTCCTAGCTTTCTCAGCCTCAGAACTAATACTCTTCTACATTGCATTCGAAGCTACCCTAATCCCCACTTTAGTCCTCATCACCCGATGAGGCAGCCAACCAGAACGACTAAACGCTGGCATTTACCTCCTATTCTACACACTTGCCAGCTCACTACCCCTATTAATCGCCATCCTCCACCTACAAAACCAAATCGGCACTCTATACTTCCCAATACTAAAACTCTCACATCCGACAACCACACCCTCTTGATCGAGCCTAGTAGCCAGCTCAGCTCTACTAATCGCTTTCATAGTTAAAGCCCCCTTATACGGCCTACACCTGTGACTCCCCAAAGCCCATGTAGAGGCTCCAATCGCTGGCTCCATACTACTAGCCGCCCTACTACTAAAACTAGGAGGATATGGTATTATACGATTCACAACCCTAGTAAACCCATCATTAAACAACCTCCACTACCCATTCATCACCCTAGCCCTATGAGGCGCACTAATAACTAGTGCCATCTGCCTTCGACAAATCGACCTAAAATCTCTAATCGCCTACTCTTCTGTCAGCCACATAGGCCTAGTCGTCGCCGCAACAATAATCCAAACACAATGAGCATTCTCAGGAGCAATAATCCTAATAATCTCACATGGACTAACCTCCTCAATACTATTCTGCCTAGCCAATACCAACTACGAGCGAACACACAGCCGAATCCTCCTACTAACCCGAGGCCTCCAGCCCATTCTACCCCTCATAGCCACCTGATGACTGCTAGCTAACTTAACAAACATAGCACTGCCCCCAACAACCAACCTCATAGCAGAACTAACCATCGTAATCGCGCTCTTCAACTGATCATCACTAACAATCCTCCTAACTGGAGCCGCAATCCTACTAACTGCCTCATACACTCTGTATATACTAATAATAACACAACGAGGAGTACTGCCACCCCATATTACATCTATCCAAAACTCCTCTACACGAGAACACCTCCTCATAGCCCTACACATAATCCCGATAATTCTCCTCATCTTCAAACCCGACCTAATCTCCGGCATCCCCATATGCGGGCATAGTTTCAACCCAAACATTAGACTGTGATTCTAAAGATAGAAGTTAAAACCTTCTTGCCCGCCGAGGGGAGGTTCAACCAGCAGGAACTGCTAACTCTTGCATCTGAGCATAAAACCTCAGCCCCCTTGCTTTCAAAGGATAATAGTAATCCAATGGTCTTAGGAGCCACTCATCTTGGTGCAAATCCAAGTGAAAGTAATGGATCTATCCATGATCTTAATAATCTCCATACTACTCACCCTAACTACCCTCTCCTCCCCCGTACTCCTCCCCCTTCTATCAGACAAGCTCAAAAACACTCCAGCCTCCATCACAAAAACAGTAAAAACCTCTTTCCTAATTAGCCTGATCCCAATAACAATTCACATTTATTCAGGAACAGACTGCCTCTTGACCCTATGAGAGTGAAAATTCATCATAAACTTCAAAATCCCTATTAGCTTAAAGATAGACTTCTACTCTCTCACATTCTTCCCAATTGCCCTATTCGTATCATGATCCATCCTACAATTCGCAACATGATACATAGCCTCCGACCCCTACATTACAAAATTCTTCACGTACCTCCTACTCTTCTTAATCGCAATGCTCATCCTAATTGTCGCCAACAACCTATTTGTACTCTTTATCGGCTGAGAAGGAGTAGGAATTATATCCTTCCTTCTAATCAGCTGATGACACGGCCGAGCAGAAGCCAACACCGCTGCCCTCCAAGCCGTACTTTACAACCGAGTCGGAGACATCGGCCTCATTCTCTGCATAGCCTGACTAGCCTACAACACAAACACCTGAGAAATCCAACAACTCACCTCTCCCCAACAAACCCCCACTCTCCCCATCCTAGGCCTCATCCTAGCTGCAACAGGCAAATCCGCCCAATTTGGACTCCACCCCTGACTTCCAGCTGCCATAGAAGGCCCAACCCCCGTATCAGCACTACTACACTCCAGCACCATAGTGGTAGCCGGAATCTTCCTACTCATCCGAACCCACCCACTATTTAACAACAACCAGACAGCTCTAACCCTTTGCCTCTGCCTTGGCGCCCTCTCTACCCTATTCGCAGCCACATGTGCCCTAACACAAAACGACATTAAAAAGATCATCGCTTTCTCCACCTCAAGCCAACTAGGTCTAATAATAGTAACAATTGGACTAAACCTCCCACAGCTAGCCTTCCTACATATCTCAACCCACGCATTCTTCAAAGCTATGCTCTTCCTATGCTCAGGCTCTATCATCCACAGCCTCAACGGAGAGCAAGACATCCGAAAAATAGGCGGCTTACAAAAAATACTTCCAACAACCACCTCCTGCCTAACTATCGGCAACCTAGCCCTAATGGGAACCCCATTCCTCGCAGGATTCTACTCAAAAGATCAAATCATCGAAAGCCTAAACACTTCATACTTAAACACCTGAGCCCTAACCCTAACCCTACTAGCTACTTCATTCACCGCAGTATACACAATCCGCATAACTATATTAGTACAAGCCGGATCCCCACGAATTCCTCCACTCACACCAATAAACGAAAACAACCCCCTAGTAACCTCCCCCATCACCCGACTTGCCCTAGGAAGCATTACAGCAGGATTCCTCATTACCTCATACATCCCACCCACAAAAACACCACCCATAACCATGCCCCTTTCAATCAAAGTTACAGCCTTAGTCGTCACAGTCCTAGGAATTGCCATCGCACTAGAACTGTCAAAAATAACCCAAACTCTCATTCTCACAAAACAAGCACCACTATACAACTTCTCCATCTCCCTAGGATACTTCAACCCCCTAACACATCGACTAGCTACAACAAACTTCCTAGCCAGCGGACAAACCATTGCCACACACCTAGTGGACCTCTCCTGATTTAAACTTCTAGGGCCAGAAGGACTAGCCAGCTCACAACAAATAATAACTAAAACCATCACCCCCCTACATTCCGGCCTAATCAAATCCTACTTAGGAACCTTTGCCCTATCTATCCTCATTCTCCTCACATCCATACACAGAATCCACTAATGGCTCTCAATCTACGTAAAAACCACCCCCTAATAAAAATCATCAACGATTCCCTAATCGACCTTCCAACACCATCCAACATCTCAACTTGATGGAACTTCGGATCTCTCTTAGGCATCTGCCTAATCACACAAATCGTCACAGGCCTCCTATTAGCCATACACTACACAGCAGACACCAGCCTAGCTTTCGAATCCGTTGCCCACATATGCCGAAATGTACAATTCGGCTGACTAATTCGCAACCTACATGCAAACGGGGCTTCACTTTTCTTCATCTGCATCTACATCCACATTGGCCGAGGATTCTACTACGGCTCCTACCTAAACAAAGAAACATGAAATGTCGGAGTCGTACTCCTACTAGCCCTCATAGCCACGGCCTTCGTAGGCTACGTCCTACCCTGAGGCCAAATATCATTCTGAGGGGCCACAGTAATCACAAACCTATTCTCAGCAATCCCGTACATCGGACAAACCCTAGTAGAATGACTATGGGGCGGATTCTCAGTAGATAACCCAACCCTAACCCGATTCTTTGCCATTCACTTCCTCCTTCCATTCTTCATCGTAGGGCTAACACTAGTCCACCTTACTTTCCTCCACGAAACAGGATCAAACAACCCACTAGGAATCCCCTCAGACTGTGATAAAATCCCATTCCACCCCTACTACACCATCAAAGACATTCTGGGATTCGCACTAATACTCACTCTCCTAGTCTCTCTAGCCCTATTTGCCCCCAACCTCCTAGGAGACCCAGAAAACTTCACACCCGCCAACCCCCTAGCAACACCACCCCACATTAAGCCCGAATGATACTTCCTATTCGCCTACGCCATCCTCCGATCAATCCCAAACAAACTAGGTGGCGTACTCGCCCTCGCAGCCTCTGTCCTAGTACTATTCTTCATCCCCCTTCTACACACATCAAAACTACGCTCAATAACCTTCCGCCCTCTCTCACAAATTCTATTCTGAGCACTAGTAACTAACCTCCTCATTCTAACCTGAGTAGGCAGCCAACCAGTCGAACACCCATTCATCATCATCGGACAACTGGCCTCAATCTCCTACTTCACAATCATCCTAATTCTCTTCCCCCTTGTCTCCATCCTAGAAAACAAAATACTCAAACTATAATCAACTCTAATAGTTTATAAAAACATTGGTCTTGTAAGCCAAAGATTGAAGACTAAACCCCTTCTTAGAGTTACTCCAGCATATAAGGGCCCCCCCCTTCCCCCCCACTAGGCCCTTTTCATATATTCTTAAGCCATGTGGTACTTTGCATTACAGTTATATACCCCATCAGGCATTAACTTAATGTAGGATATTCCACCTATATACCAACCTCTCCTCCTACCTAATCCCAAACATTTCTCCCCATAACATAATGTTCGGACACCAATTCCTCCCCCCCTATCCTACCCACGCACATCCCACCCAAGTGATTCTCCCCAGCCATAACACAAGCGTTACGCGAGATCGACCTTGGTTAATCGTGCTTACTTCCTCAACCCTGCACACGAATAATGTCGCAGGACTCCCTTGTATTCTCCCAGTCATGACATTCGCCCACCTCCTAAAACATATCCATCTCCAACAGCTTTCAAGCGCTCCCAAGCCAGAGAACCTGGTTATCTATTAATCGTGATCCTCACGAGAACCGAGCTACTCAACGTCTGTTCTGCTTTAGGTTATTGTCTTCAAGGGCATACTTTCCCTCTTACCCTCGACGCCCAACTTGCTCTTTTGCGCCACCCGTGGTAACTTCAGGTCCATACCTATCACCCTCCTATTTCCTTGCTCTTCACAGATACAAGTGCTGGTGATGGACGCTCCTCCATTGGCCTCGTTATCGCGGCATTTCTCTTCTTTTGTTCTTTTTTTCTTCTAAGAATCCTTTCAATAAACCCTTCCAGTGCGTAGCAGGAGTTATCTTCCTCTTGACGTGTACATCACATGACTACCGAGCTGTGTACCGGCCCAGCGCTCATACTGTCATGGTCGAAGGATAAGGTCGTCTCAAACCTGACACTGATGCACTTTGACCCCATTCATGGCCCTCGCGCTTTATCGCCTCATAGGCACTGAATAATGCAATGGTCACCGGACATAATCCATTTATTTACCCTTTCCTGGGACTTCCAGCTAAACCCTCATTTTTCATTCTTTTTTTTTCTTTTTTTATCTTGATAAAAATTTTTCATCCATTCAAACAAAAAACTAACTATAATTCCCTACAAATTGCACAACCCCCCCCCCCCCATCACCCATCCACCATGCCATTTCCCCCCCCACACAACTTTAGCCGAACTAGCCCTGCCTCCCCCACAACCACGCCCGCCGCCCTCAAAGAGAAAGGGATCTAACCTTCATCACCAACTCCCAAAGCTGGCATTTTAGCTAAACTACTCTTTGAACCCCCCTAAACAGCCCGAATTGCCCCCCGAGACAACCCTCGCACAAGCTCCAGAACCACAAACAAAGTCAACAATAACCCTCACCCCCCAACCAGGAACAGACCTGCACCCCACGAATAAAACATCGCCACACCACCAAAATCTAACCGCACCAACTCTAAACCAGCATTATTTACCGTACCCGCACTTACTAAAGCCTCGTACACCCCACTCAAAACGACCCCAACCACCAAAACCAGAGCCATACCAAACCCATACCCAACTACACCTCAATCCCCCCAAGCCTCAGGATATGGGTCCGCCGCTAAAGACACTGAATAAACAAACACCACTAACATCCCCCCCAAATAAACCATAACCAGTACCAAAGACACAAACGACACCCCCAAGCTCACCAACCATCCACACCCAGCAATAGACGCCACAACCAACCCAACCACCCCATAATACGGAGAGGGATTAGACGAAACCGCTAACCCTCCCAAAACGAATAATAGACCAAACAATAAGACAAACTTTATCATAAATTCCCGCCCGGCCTCTCTCCGAGATCTAAAGCCTGAAAAGCTATCGTTATAAAATTTAACTACGGGAACACCCCCCCCCCTCCCCCCCCGCACTATTTTCTTAGTGCGCTCCAGGACATGTGGTACTTCGCATTACAGTTATATACCCCATCAGGCATTAACTTAATGTAGGATATTCCACCTATATACCAACCTCTCCTCCTACCTAATCCCAAACATTTCTCCCCATAACATAATGTTCGGACACCAATTCCTCCCCCCCTATCCTACCCACGCACATCCCACCCAAGTGATTCTCCCCAGCCATAACACAAGCGTTACGCGAGATCGACCTTGGTTAATCGTGCTTACTTCCTCAACCCTGCACACGAATAATGTCGCAGGACTCCCTTGTATTCTCCCAGTCATGACATTCGCCCACCTCCTAAAACATATCCATCTCCAACAGCTTTCAAGCGCTCCCAAGCCAGAGAACCTGGTTATCTATTAATCGTGATCCTCACGAGAACCGAGCTACTCAACGTCTGTTCTGCTTTAGGTTATTGTCTTCAAGGGCATACTTTCCCTCTTACCCTCGACGCCCAACTTGCTCTTTTGCGCCACCCGTGGTAACTTCAGGTCCATACCTATCACCCTCCTATTTCCTTGCTCTTCACAGATACAAGTGCTGGTGATGGACGCTCCTCCATTGGCCTCGTTATCGCGGCATTTCTCTTCTTTTGTTCTTTTTTTCTTCTAAGAATCCTTTCAATAAACCCTTCCAGTGCGTAGCAGGAGTTATCTTCCTCTTGACGTGTACATCACATGACTACCGAGCTGTGTACCGGCCCAGCGCTCATACTGTCATGGTCGAAGGATAAGGTCGTCTCAAACCTGACACTGATGCACTTTGACCCCATTCATGGCCCTCGCGCTTTATCGCCTCATAGGCACTGAATAATGCAATGGTCACCGGACATAATCCATTTATTTACCCTTTCCTGGGACTTCCAGCTAAACCCTCATTTTTCATTCTTTTTTTTTCTTTTTTTATCTTGATAAAAATTTTTCATCCATTCAAACAAAAAACTAACTATAATTCCCTACAAATTGCACAACCCCCCCCATCACCCATCCACCATGCCATTTTCCCCCCCCCCCCCACACAACTTTAGCCGAACTAGCCCTGCCTCTTCACCTCATACAAAAATCAAACAAAAATACAAACCCATCCAAAAAACGCAACAC